TTTTCTAAAAAAAAAAGAAATAATCCATTAAAATTTATGCGAAATGCTTTTCTATTTCTAGAATGTCCAATATATGTTTTATATCTTCTATGCGAAAATTTTTTATTTTCATAAGGTCCTCTTCACTGTTATTCAAAAGGTCTAATAATGTATGTATATTGGACCTTTTAAGGCAATTATAGACCCTGGGGTGCAATTCTAATTGGTCAATAAAAAAATATTTCAATGCTATTTCGCTTTGATTTTTACTTGGTTTAGCCAATCTATCATGAAAAGTAAAAGGGGGTAAAGTAACTTTGTGTTGGTTTTTTTCTAAATGGAAGTTTTCTTCTTCTGCATGTAAAAAGGGAATAAATAAATCAATCAAATTCCGGGAAGCCTCATGAAGTGCTTCTTTAGGGGTTAAACTTCCATTTGTCCATATTTCGAGAAAAAGTATCTCGTGTTTTTCATTCCCATTCGCATAAGAATGAATACTATGATTGGCATTTCGAACAGGCATGAATACAGCATCTATAGGATAACTTCCGTCTTGAAAGTTGTTTGGCGTTTTTATACGATATCCGCGATGCCTCTCGAGTTGTAATTCAATACAGAAATTAATTGGTTCCGTTAGGTTCGCTATAGGCTGTGTATTATCAACGATTTCCACCGAAGGTGGTAAGATGATGTCTTGAGCAGTTACATATTGGGGACCCTTGACATAAATAGACGCATCACGAGTTCCATAAAGATTACTTTTCAATACAATTTCTTTCAAATTCATTAAAATTTCATGTACAGATTCTTGAATACCCACTATGGTAGAATATTCATGTGGTATTTTCTCAAATTTTGCGCGCGTGATACATGTTCCTTCTATTTCTCCAAGCAAAGCTCTTCGCATCGCAATGCCTATTGTATCGGCTTGGCCTTTCATAAGTGGAGCCAGAATAAAGCGTCCATAATAAAGACGCTTACTGTCTACTCGGGATTCAACACACTTCCACTGCAGTGTCTGAGTAGATATTGTTACTTTCTCGTGAACCATAGTAATATTATTTTGATCAGATCATTGAATTATTTATTTCTCTTGAAATATCTTCAATGTTTATTTTTATACACGTCTTTTTTTAGGGGGTCTACAGCCATTATGTGGCATAGGGGTTACATCTCGTATGAAACTTAATAGTATACCACTTCTACGAATAGCTCTCAATGCCGCATCTCTTCCGAGACCGGGGCCTTTTATCATGACTTCTGCTCGTTGCATACCTTGATCCACTACTGTCCGAATAGCATTTCCTGCTGCGGTTTGAGCGGCAAATGGCGTCCCTCGTCTTGTACCCTTGAATCCACAAGTACCGGCGGAGGACCACGAAATTACCCGCCCCCTTACATCTGTAATAGTCACAATAGTATTGTTGAAACTTGCTTGAACATGAATAACTCCCTTTGGTATTCTACGCGCATTTTTACGTGAACCAATACGTCTATTCTTACGTGAACCAGTTCTTGGTATAGGTTTTGCCATATTTTATCATCTCATAAATATAAGCCAGAGATATATGGATATATCCATTTCATGTCAAAACAGATGCTTTATTTTTTTTTTTTCTTATTTATGTATTTGGTATTTGTACAACATTTGTACGACGGTTCCTTTAGATTTTATTTATAGAGTCCTTTTTATTTTAGAAAGATTATCCTTGTCTTTGTTTATGTCTCGGGTTGGAACAAATTACTATAATTCGTCCCCGCCTACGGATCAGTCGACATTTTTCACAAATTTTACGCACAGAGGCTCTTATTTTCATATTTATCATTCCCTAACTTAATTCTAACTCTCTTTATTGGAAGAAAATAAGTTTCTTGAAATTTTGAACTTCGAATTGTATACCCCAAAAATGAATGTTGAAATTGAAAAAACCATCTAATCGTTGGAATCTTTTTTCCGAGTCTATAAATTATACGTGCGCTGGTTGAATCATAACGACTTGCCTCACTTTTCCTCGATTTCCTCGTCGTATACGTATAAAAAAACTACGTCTAATCGTCCCTGAAACATAACCTAGAATCAGATTTTCATTATCTAAACGAATTCAGAATATACCATTGGGCAGTCATTTCGTAATTAAACCTTCATGAATCCTTTCTTTCATTCTGATTCTGGGTCAAACTCCTTGAGGTATCAACTAATACGGGAGAGGTGATATTAGAAAACCGCCCTCTCTCTTTTTTTTTCACAAATATGAAAGTTCCGCATATAATTCTTATATCAGATATCAGAAGGATTACCATACATAACACAAAATTTCTCCACCGATTCCTTCTAGTCGAGCCTCTTTGTCTGTCATTATACCCCGAGAAGTAGAAAGAATTACAATCCCCATTCCGCCTAAAATTCTAGGAATTCGTTGATAGTTAGAATATATTCGTAGACCGGGTCGACTGATCCGTTTTAAATTTAAAACGGTTTTATACGGTCCTTTCCTATTCCTTCTATGTCGTAGGGTTAAAACCAAAAAATCTTTGTTGTTTTCCTGATGTTTCCGCATGTTTTCAATAAAACCTTCGCGTAAAAGGATTTTAACAATGTTTTCAGTAATGTTAGTAGCTGGTATTCGAACTGTTCTTTTTTTATTCATGTCAGCATTTCGTATAGAGGTTATTATGTCAGCAATAGTGTCTTTATTCATGATAAACTCAGATTATTGTTGTACTCGAATTTTGATATAATCAACATGCTCTTTTTCTTTTTTTTTTTTTTTTTCTTTATTTTGTAGTTATGAATTATTAAAGGCATATACGTGAAACCCAACCAATCTACTAATAATAATAAATCTCAATTTACTAAATAACCTTAATTGATTTCAGTTAAATACTCAGTTAAATACTATAACTATAGTAATTATGTTATGGTCTAATCTTATAATACTTCGGGTGCTAATGAAACTATTTTAGTGAAATTTAACTGTCTCAATTCCCGGGCGATCGCGCCAAAAATTCGAGTTCCTTTTGGATTTCCTTCTTGATCAATAACAACCGCAGCATTGTCATCATATCGTATGATCATACCGTTCTCACGTTTGAGTTCTTTACAAGTACGTACAATTACAGCTCTGATCACTTCTGATCGTTCTAGAGGTGTATTTGGTACTGCTTCCTTGATTACAGCAACAATAACATCACCAATATGAGCATATCGTCGATTACTAGCTCCTATAATTCGAATACACATTAATTCTCGGGCTCCGCTGTTATCCGCTACATTCAAATGGCTTTGGGGTTGAATCATTTTGTTTATCTGTTTTTTCAATCAACACAAAGGGCGAAGTAAAAAAAAAAGAAATGTTGTTTGTTCAAAACAAAAAAGGAAACCTGCAATTGTTGTTTTTTTTCATCCAAAAAAACTTTTCTTTTGTTTCTACATTCCTATCCCGAAATAATGAATTGGGTTCGTATAGGCATTTTTGATGCCGCTATTGAAATAGCCCGTCTGGCTATATTTTCTGCTACTCCGCTCATTTCATAAAGTATTCTACCGGGTTTAACGACAGCTACCCAATATTCGGGAGATCCTTTCCCCGAACCCATACGCGTTTCTGTAGGTCTTACTGTAACTGGTTTGTCTGGAAATATACGTACCCATATTTTTCCACCGCGGCGGGCATTTCGTGTCATTGCTCGTCGACCTGCTTCTATTTGTCGAGATGTGATCCAAGCGGGTTCAAGCGCTTGAAGAGCATATCTACCGAAGCAAATACGATTACCTCGATAAGATATTCCTTTCATTCTTCCTCTATGGTGTTTACGGAATCTAGTTCTTTTGGGGTTATAGTTGATGGTTGTTTATCAATTCCATCTCTACTACAGAACTGGACATGAGAGTTTCTTCTCATCCAGCTCCTCGCGACTGAAACGATTAAAAAATCTATGTATTTAATGAATAATATACTGAAAAAATATACCGACCCATGATATTTTTTGAAATTTCATCTAATCTATTAGAAATTTCCATATCTTGTTTTGATATATAACTAAACATGGATTCGATCTATAGAGAATTTTTATTTAGAGATACATTTAAAGATAATAGTATAGATCAAAGTAATTTTGTTATGAGGTTATAATGAATCTTTATTTTGTTTTGCTTTTTATTATCATATCGGATCGGCTAAAATTTAGAAATCCAATAAAATCAAAATTTTCGCGGGCGGATATTTACTCTTTCAATATTTCAGTTATAGGATTAGTCTATGACATGACCTTTCAGAATAAATGAATCGGTTTCTGGTTCGTTCCGCCATCCTACCCAATGAATCATTAAGATTCGTTTTCAATGGAATCTTATGTATTCACAGGTTCTATCGTTCCCATCGCTTCTCGGTTAATGGTTAGGTCTAAATTTTACAACGGAGCCCCTAACTAAATTGGATTTGTTCTTGAGTCAATCCTCTCAGTCTTTATTGGCTCAGGGCTCTTTATTCTTTTTCTATGAACAGATTTGTATAATTATGGACCGATCCATATTAATGCTTTATTAAATTTCCCGTTATGAGATGAATCATAGACCTTACATATTGGAATCATATATCATTGATATTTTTTTTCTCTCTTTCTCTCATCCTTCCATTTATCCGCATACTTTTTTTCTTTACAACTCAGAATCAGATTGGTTTTTATTTTTTGTTGTTTGTTTATGCAAAAAATATTTCAGTTGCTACATTGATATGATCAATATATCATATCTCGACCGGTTTTTTATATCCAGATAATGCGAAACGATGAGTTAGTTATTAGTTCTATAATAGTTATTAGTTCATACTATGGGCTGGTCCTTTTTTTTTAATACTAATCCTAAAAAAACCAACGAGTCACACACTAAGCATAGCAATTATATCAAATGATTAATCGAATTTTTATTCAATCTTATAGAATTGTTCATTTTTTTTTTTGAGTTAAGAGAAAAAGAATGAAAGAATTTGTCATTTTTTGTTCTATTACTGGATGGATAGAAT